CGCGAATAGAATCTGGTGTGGATCAACCAGAAGAGGTATGCATAAAAGTATTTGCCCCAAGGAGGAACCCTCGAATTCCGTCTGTTTTCTGGGTTTGGAAAAGTGTGGATTTTCAAGAACGGGAATCCTATGATATGTTGGGAATCGTTTATGATAATCATCCACGCCTGAAACGTATTTTAATGCCCGAAAGTTGGATAGGATGGCCTTTACGTAAAGATTATATTGCCCCCAATTTTTATGAAATACAAGACGCCTTTTGAATTATAAGAAATTTATTTTCACTTCAACAAATTCAAATCAAACAAATATATATTATAATTATATAATTATTAAGTAGTTGTACACTCTCTTCTAGATCAAATAATCGGAGTAATTAACTTTTTTTTGAATTATGATTGATTAACAAAATTGGATTTTTTATTAGCCGAACCAATAGAATGAACCAAAAAATTTTTGTATCATGAACTTTGTACCGCGAACGCCGAGCATCACTTAGATGGTTTGTAGAAAGTCACGTAATGTGAGAGGGAAATGAAAAAATAGAAAAAAAGAAATGAAAGGAGGTCGAATTCTAATTATACTGTATCTGAAATACATTTATTTTGTCTATTCTCATCCTTTGCTTTAACTTCCCCCGGTCTTGCAACTAATTTACTTTACCGAATTACCGAATTAAACCTTTTTCGAATCCACACGAAGAAGGAATATTCTTTTTCAATGAGAGGAGACGCATTAGAAACACCAAATAAAAAACGAAAAGAAAACCTAACTCTTTTTTATATACTCTTTACCCATCTATTTTCTAGGTGGGTTATATCTATAGATACCTAGAAAAAAGTGACGTCTGTGCACGGGCTATATATAGATTAATGAATATCGATCTTCGATCTATATCAATAAATTTGCAAAATAGATACTCATCCAAATGAATCATATGCCAGGAACCAGATTTGAACTGGTGACACGAGGATTTTCAGTCCTCTGCTCTACCAACTGAGCTATCCCGACCGTTCCCTACGCATTATCTACTCATTTTACTATAAAACAGGGGTCTATGTCAATTAAAAGGTGAAAGGGTATTAAAAAAAAGTCTTATCTAGGTCCCGGAATTTCCTGTATCTCCAAAGGAAGACTTTTTATTTAAGTCTTAGTACGAGTAATGATATGTATTGGGAATCATTCAAATGAGTAAGAGTACTCCTTGCTCAAAGCAGCTCCTGTCTCATTTACATCATACATCGACTTGTGATAAGAGAAACCCTTTTTTGCTCGTATACCTTTGTGAAAGAAGAGTAAATGAGGAAGAGACCCACGTTTTATTTGAATCGTTAACAAAAAAAGAAGATAATTAGTTAGAGAATCAAAGGATCTTTTTTGGGGATAGAGGGACTTGAACCCTCACGATTTTTAAAATCGACGGATTTTCCTCTTACTATAAATTTCATTGTTGTCAGGATTGACACGTAGAATGGGACTCTATCTTCATTCTCATCCGATGGATGGGTCGGGTTTTCAAAAGATCTATCCGACTAAGGAATAAATATTTGAATTTACTAAAAAACGAATATTCGATTCTTTCTTAAATTTGGAATCGATTCACAACAATTCTTCCATTTTTTCATAGTCATAAAATAAAGATTTGGGTCGTCATCAATATTTTTTCATTCAATTTGAATATTTTTATATTTATATAATTTAAATATTTATATTTAAATAGAGTATTATTTATATTTTAATTACGTATGCGTCTAGGTTTATTCTTCATCCTTTTTGGAATTTCGATGGAAGAATTCTTATAACAACGCAAGACCGTCAACTCCATTTGTTAGAACAGCTTCCATTGAGTCTCTGCACCTATCCTTTTTCTTCCTTTTGGAAAGAAGGAGTTGGCTCAGGATTGCCCATTTTTTTAATTCCAGGGTTTCTCTGAATTTGAAAGTTCTCACTTAGTAGGTTTCCATACTAAGGCTCAAACTAATTAAGTCCGTAGCGTCTACCGATTTCGCCATATCCCCTTTTCTTTTTATGCTTAAGATCTCAGTATGATCTACTTTTCCTTTTTATTCTTTCGTTTGGAACCCTTGAATTCATTATTCTAAAAAAAATTAATCTACCGAAAGGCATTTCATCCCTTTTTTTCTTTTCGTTCATTTCTTGTGGGAGCTTATATTTGCTATGGGCCAATCAGAAATAATTCTATCGTTTTTTTATCTTCAATTCAATATAGACAGATATCTATCACTATATATATGAACCCTTCTTTTCATTTTCCCATGAAAGTTGGAATACTCAAAGGATCGATTCTTTTTTTGTCTTAGTTTCCAAATTAAAGCATAGGAGTGTCTTATTCGGATCTGAATTGCATCTTTCTCTATTTTATTTTTTTATTTATATACTCTATACTATCACCCTATTTAATTTACTTTATACTTTACTGTAATATAGATTTGCAATCGATTTGGATTCTATATTTTTTATGATTTATGACTAGTTATATTCTTGATGGAATTATTATGTATGTAAAGTTTATTTTATGTGAGCCCGCTTAGCTCAGAGGTTAGAGCATCGCATTTGTAATGCGATGGTCATCGGTTCGACTCCGATAGCCGGCTTTATTTCTATTTTTTCTTTTCTATGTTTTTTATATGTTGGTATATTTTGTATACTATATATATTTTTCTATATTTTGATTTTTCTATTTTTTTTTCATGTTCGATTTTTTATACTAATAATTACTATATGACTTTCTTATTTTCTTATTCTGACTATTACTTTTTTGTTATTCAAAAATTTTAAGCCTTTTTTTAATATTTATTTAAAATAAATATTAAAAAAGAAATAGTAACGAAACTAAGAATAAATAGATACAAGAATTTATACATATACACTAATTCAATTAAAAATTCATTAATATACTAAATAATTTATATACTAAACTAAATACAATTATACTAAATACAAAAAATTCAAATAATTATAAAAAATTGCATTTCAAATAAACTAATAATGAATATTAATACAAAAAGCGGGAGAAACTTCGGATACGTACATCTTTCATCTCACTAGTCCTTCTAGTGCCATTATTCGTTTTAGTACAATTAATAGAATACCTCAGGGGATTTTGCTTCATTTATCATTTAGTTCAGTTTTAATAAAAAAAAATGAGATATCAATAACAATAAATAAGGAGTCTTTATGTCACGTTACCGAGGGCCTCGTTTCAAAAAAATACGACGTCTGGGGGTTTTACCAGGACTAACTAATAAAAAGCCTAGAGATCTTAAAAATACATCACGTTCCGTGAAAAGATCTCAATATCGTATTCGTCTAGAAGAAAAACAAAAATTACGTTTTCATTATGGTATTACAGAGCGACAATTACTTAAATACTTTCGTATCGCCAGAAAAGCCAAAGGGTCAACAGGTCAGGTTTTACTCCAATTACTTGAAATGCGTTTGGACAACATCCTTTTTCGGTTGGGTATGGCTCCGACTATTCCTGGAGCCCGCCAATTAGTTAATCATAGACATATTTTAGTTAATGGTCGTATAGTAGATATACCAAGTTATCGTTGCAAACCCAATGATATTGTTATGGCAAGGGATAAGCAAAAATCCAAAGCTCTCGTTCAAAATTATCTAGATTCATCTCACAGTGAGGAATTACCAAAACATTTGACTCTTCACCCATTCCCATATAAAGGAGTAGTCAATCAAATAATAGATAATAAGTGGGTCGGTTTGAAAATAAACGAATTGTTAGTCGTAGAATATTATTCCCGTCAGACTTAAGCCGGCCTTAAAGAAAGAAGTTTAGAAAAGGTTTCGGAAAAATAAGTCCCCCTTCACCAAACAAAATTTAGTTAAGATTAAGATAAGGAGTTTGATCTGTATTTTTCCCATTCATGTAGCATAGATCTCTATCGATCTTTTTATTTCTTGTCGACCTTATTACATTACACAATTATAAAGTTTTACCTATTGCAGCAATTAAATTATAAATCGAAACTATATATATATCTAAAACTAAAACTCGAATACATATATAATATAAAGATAAAAAGAAGGATCTACCTCTTAGTTGATTTGTTACGGTCAACGGTGTTGGTGAGTTAGTTGGGTGAAGGTACGGAAAGAGAGGGATTCGAACCCTCGGTAAACAAAAGTCTACATAGCAGTTCCAATGCTACGCCTTGAACCACTCGGCCACCTCTCCTACACAACAATTATGACCCAGGAACAGAATGAATAGCGAGTTTTTCATATTTTAGTTTGGGTTGGCTAGGTAAGGTCCAACTAACCAATTCTAACTAAAAAAAAGATTCCATTTTTGATACAGATCTTTTTTGCGAAGATGCTGTTCCCACCCTTTTCTGATATGATATTTATACGGGATTAAATCAATGAATTGGAAGGAATCAACGAATTGGGAGTTTTTTTTAGACTATGATTAATGAATACCTTTTGCTCATGATTCCCTTTAAACGACGATTCTATAATTTTAAAATTTCTTTTAAATGAAAGTTTTCACCACAAAAATGGATTATTTCATAAATCGCTTACAAATTCATGACTCATCCCGGGTCTCTTTGATTGTATAGTGTCGACTCACTATGCACATAACATAAATAAAATAGATGGTTATTTACAGCATAGAATAATTATTCGATTCTTTTTCCCTCCCTCTTGGGATCCAAATTCAATCAAAGTCTTTCGCCCGAATCTATAGGAAAAATTCCTCGATTCTTCAGCTTCCACCAAATAGGACCATCGGTATATCACATTTTTATTGGATGAATTTGAATCGTATTCAAATATTGATTATTGCTTCCTGCAAAACAAAAAGGAGCAATTTGAGTCTTTGAATATGGGTAATAGAGGGTTCGTATCTTTACATTTTATTTGATATAAATCTTGATACTTGATATTGAATTTCTTTTTCTTTATGAATCCTTTTTATTTTATGCAATTTTGTATTGTACAATTCCTTTCTTTGTAGGACCATTCTCCCTCGGGGGGGATGAAAAGAATTTTAGAATGGATTGGTACCTATGCCTAGATCACGGATAAACGGAAATTTTATTGATAAGACCTTTTCAGTTGTAGCCAATATTTTATTACGAATAATTCCAACAACTTCAGGCGAAAGGGAGGCATTTACCTATTACAGAGATGGTGTGATTTGATTTTTTTTCCCCAGTCTTGTGTATGAGAAAGACAAAAAATTCGGGATATAAAGAAAAACTATTATAATTTTGATAGATTATTAAAAAAAATCTACGCTTGTTGAAGGTGAAGTTTAGAAATAAAACAATTCCTTCTGTCGTGTATCCCCGATTAATGCAGCCTCATATGCTTCCATTATCCATTTTAGTATTGAGCGAAAGGTTACACCTATCGGTTCTGTATTACGGGTCAATCCCACTATACTAGTCCTAATAGGTAGCATAGGGGAAAAGCACTACACCTAGAAATCAACAAGACGAAAGCTTTGTTAAAAATTACTTACCCCCCTTCCTTATCTGGATTGGGGCTTAAAAGAATGGTTGGGATAACAAATATCCATCTCGTTTGTACCTTGGATACCCATATAACCATCAAAGACTGTTGAAGTGACTAATTCCTGGAAATTAGGGGGCGTTGAGGACAAAAAAATTGTTGGAGTTACCATTTCTATCTAATACCAAAAGTTTGATGTTAAAAAAAGCTCCCGTGCAAGGAAGGTTGGCTAGAAATTTCGTGCAAAAAAACTAGCCCCACTCAATTCATAATGAGAATAATCGATACGTGGAATCAAAAACGATTGAAATATTCTCATTCTGCATAGAAAGGAGGAGCCGTATGAGATGAAAATCTCACGTACGGTTCTGGAACGGAGATTCTTTTAATCGAATGACGACCGTAACGGATGTCAGCCCAATCCGAAGGAAATTATGCAGAAGCTTTACAGAATTATTATGAAGCTATGCGACTAGAAATTGATCCCTACGATCGAAGTTATATACTCTATAACATAGGCCTTATTCACACAAGTAATGGGGATCATACGAAAGCTTTAGAATATTATTTTAGGGCACTTGAACGAAACCCATTCTTACCACAAGCGTTTAATAACATGGCCGTGATCTGTCATTACGTGCGACTATCTCCACTATAGAAAGATAAACGGAAAGAAAGACCAAAAAAAATCTTCTAGTAAAACGAAAAAGAAAAAAGGCTCTCTACATATGCATCGTCAAAAACAACGATTTTTATGAGCTGTAGCAAGAAACAAAACTTCATATGAGTCGAAAATATGAAGAAAAAAAGAAGCCTAGATACTTTATTCTATGGATAAAAAATCGAATTGATAGAGAAGAAGCACCGTAAAGATCAATTAAGGAGGTTTGGACCAATACATTAAGAACTGCTTACTTATGCCATACATAATAGAAGATAGATAAAAAAGTGAGTAATCTGCTTATGTAATAGAGGCGATCCACTAAGGTATTTAGCAGCGGTGTAGGATCAGATCCCAAAGATAGTAAGCTTTTCTTTCTTATGCAGGAAAGAAAGCCTTTTCAAGTATTCTATATAAATTTGGATATGAAACCGAGATAGTTACCTTGCAGAAAATGTTATCGAAAAGAGGAAATGTCCATCCTTTATTCGTCTGAAGGTGGGATAAAAGATAAAACAAATTAAAAATAAAAATTCAAGTTTGAAACTCATGCGATTAACTTCTTTTGGTTAACCCCCCGAAACTGAAAAGCGAGATAGATCTATGCGAAATCTCATTCCGTTCGATAGGTAAAATGGATACCAAAAGAATTGACTGTTGAGCCGTATGAGTTAGGAAACTCTCAAGTACGGTTCTGAGGGAAGGATTCCTCTATTCCGACCGAGGAGAGCAGGCCATTCGACAGGGAGATTCTGAAATTGCGGAAGCTTGGTTCGATCAAGCCGCTGAGTATTGGAAACAAGCTCTAGCGCTTACTCCTGGTAATTATATTGAAGCACATAATTGGTTGAAAATCACAAGGCGTTTCGAATAAAAAATTTCGAATTCTTTTTGATATTTTATTTGTTAGAATTAATTAATTTAATTAATGCTCTACCTATGAGTTAACTAAAATAGGATCATTCCTATGGAAAAACCAACCAAAGAATTTCATTATATCCCTTCTCAGAGCGTTCTATTTTGTTGAGTATTTCGTATGGTTAAAGAATAAACAGGTAGAGGACAGAATCTATTTCTGTCTTTTCAATTATGAGCAATTAAGACATCTTTTTTAGCTATTAAATGAAAATAAAGAATAAATAAAGAAACTACTTAAAAAAATGGAATTTTTTTTATATTCTTTTAAGTTATCTAAAAAAATAAATATAAAAATATCTTCAAATAACTGAGGATACTGGGATGTTTCATTAGTAATCACTAATGACTGCTAGCCTGATTTGGAATAAAGTAATACGAATTACTTGAATCTCTGTAAAGTAAAACATTAAATTAAGTAG